TGATCATTACCCTTCAACCGGGTTATTCTATTCCACTTCTAGATAGAGAAAAGAACTAAAGGAGAATACTTAATAATACGGCGAAACATTTATACAAAACACCTATCCCGAGCACACGCAAGGGAACCGTAGACAGGCAAGTGAAATCCAATCCACGAAATAAATTGATCCATGGACGGCACCGTTGTGGTAAAGGTCGTAATGCCAGAGGAATCATTACCGCAAGGCATAGAGGGGGAGGTCATAAGCGCCTATACCGTAAAATCGATTTTCGACGGAATCAAAAAGACATATCTGGTAGAATCGTAACCATAGAATACGACCCTAATCGAAATGCATACATTTGTCTCATACACTATGGGGATGGTGAGAAGAGATATATTTTACATCCCAGAGGGGCTATAATTGGAGATACTATTGTTTCTGGTACAAAAGTTCCTATATCAATGGGAAATGCCCTACCTTTGAGTGCGGTTTGAACTATTGATTTACGTAATTGGAAGTAACCAATTAGGTTTACGACGAAACCTAGAAATCGATCACTGATCCAATTTGACTACCTCTACGGGATAGACCTCAACAGAAAACTGTTGAGTAACGGCAGCAAGTGATTGAGTTCAGTAGTTCCTCATAGAAAATTATTGACTCTAGAGATATGGTAATATGGAGAAGACAAAATTGTTTGAAGCACGCACAGAACCGGAAGCGCCCCTTGTTTCAAAGAGAGGAGGACGGGTTATTCACATTTAATTTGATGGTCAGAGGCGAATTGAAAGCTAAGCAGTGGTAATTAAGACCCCCGGGTGAAAATAGGGATGTCTCCTACGTTACCCATAATATGTGGAAGTATCGACGTAATTTCATAGAGTCATTCGATCTGAATGCTACATGAAGAACATAAGCCAGATGACGGAACGCGGAGACCTAGGATGTAGAAGATCATAACATGAGCGATTCGGCAGATTTGGATTCCTTTTCTATATATCCACTCATGTGGTACTTCATCATACGATTCATATAAGATCCATCTGTCTAGAGATCGTCATATACATCTAGAAAGCCGTATGCTTTGGAAGAAGCTTGTACAGTTTGGGAAGGGGTTTTTTGAGAAAAAAGAAGAATCTACTTCAACCGATATGCCCTTAGGCACGGCCATACATAACATAGAAATCACACGTGGAAGGGGTGGGCAATTAGCTAGAGCAGCAGGTGCTGTAGCGAAACTGATTGCAAAAGAGGGTAAATTGGCCACTTTAAGATTACCATCTGGGGAGGTCCGTTTGGTATCCCAAAACTGCTTAGCAACAGTCGGACAAGTGGGTAATGTTGGGGTGAACCAAAAAAGTTTGGGTAGAGCCGGATCTAAGTGTTGGCTAGGTAAACGCCCCGTAGTAAGAGGGGTAGTTATGAACCCTGTGGACCACCCCCATGGGGGCGGTGAAGGGAAAGCCCCCATTGGTAGAAAAAAACCCACAACCCCTTGGGGTTATCCTGCGCTTGGAAGAAGAACTAGGAAAAGGAAAAAATATAGTGATAGTTTTATTCTTCGTCGCCGTAAGTAAATACGTAACTAGGAATATGGAAAATTGCATTGCAATAATGCGATGGGCGAACGACGGGAATTGAACCCGCGCATGGTGGATTCACAATCCACTGCCTTGATCCACTTGGCTACATCCGCCCCTTATCCAGCTAAAGGATTTTCTCTTTTTTCCACTCATCATTATTCTATTTATTCTGACCTCCATACCTCGATCGAGATAGTGGACATAGGATGCCACTCTTTAAAATGAAAAAAAAAGGAGTAATCAGCTGTGACACGAAAAAAAACGAATCCTTTTGTAGCTCGTCATTTATTGACAAAAATCGAAAAAGTCAATATGAAGGAGGAGAAAGAAACAATAGTAACGTGGTCCCGGGCATCTAGCATTCTACCCGCAATGGTTGGCCATACAATCGCGATTCATAATGGAAAGGAACATATACCTATTTACATAACAAATCCTATGGTAGGTCGCAAATTGGGGGAATTCGTGCCTACTCGGCATTTCACGAGTTATGAAAGTGCAAGAAAGGATACTAAATCTCGTCGTTAACTGAATTCAGAATAGAAAGATTCAGAATAAACAAAATTTATAGGATTCAAATAAAGTAAAGGTAGGCGGGGAATAACCTTATTTATGACAAGTTTCAAATTGGTAAAGTATATCCCTAGGATAAAGAAGAAGAAGAACGGGCTACGGAAACTCGCAAGAAAAGTTCCAACTGATCGTCTACTTAAGTTCGAACGGGTTTTCAAAGCACAAAAACGCATACATATGTCTGTTTTTAAAGCGCAAAGAGTTCTTGATGAGATTCGCTGGCGTTACTACGAGGAAACCGTTATGATACTGAACCTCATGCCTTATCGAGCATCTTATCCCATCTTAAAGTTGGTTTATTCGGCAGCAGCAAATGCTACTCATTATAGGGATTTCGACAAAGCTAATTTATTCATAACAAAAGCCGAAGTGAGTAGGAGTACTATTATGAAAAAATTCAGACCTCGGGCTCGAGGACGTGGTTTTCCTATAAAAAAAACCATGTGTCATATAACAATTGTACTAAATATAGTAAAGAAATCTAAATAACTTTTAGATCAACCTAAGATTTCGATTCCCAGTAAAAAAAAAAATAGAATAGAAAAATATGGGACAAAAAATAAATCCACTCGGTTTCAGACTTGGTACAACCCAAAATCACCATTCCTTTTGGTTCGCACAACCAAAAAATTATTCTGAAGGTCTACAAGAAGATCAAAAAATACGGAATTGTATCAAGAACTATATACAAAAGAATAGGAAAAAAAGTTCAAATAGAAAAATAGAATCAGACTCAAGTTCCGAAGTAATTACACATATAGAAATTCAAAAAGAAATCGATACAATTCACGTTATAATCCATATTGGATTCCCAAATTTATTAAAGAAAAAAGGAGCAATCGAAGAATTAGAGAGAGATATCCAAAAGGAAGTGAATTCTGTAAACCAGAGACTTAATATTGCTATCGAAAAAGTTAAAGAACCTTATAGACAACCTAACATTCTTGCAGAATATATAGCTTTCCAATTAAAAAATAGAGTTTCATTCCGAAAGGCAATGAAAAAAGCCATTGAATTAACTAAAAAAGCAGATATAAAGGGAGTAAAAATCAAAATTGCAGGCCGTCTAGGAGGGAAAGAAATTGCACGTGCCGAATGCATCAAAAAGGGTAGACTTCCCCTCCAAACAATTCGCGCTAAAATTGATTATTGCTGCTATCCAATTCGAACTATCTATGGAGTATTAGGTGTAAAAATTTGGATATTCGTAGAAGAATAACTAACCTTGTCTTCTCATTCTGGCCAGTGATAAAATAAAAAAGACAAGAGCCTTATTTTTATTTTTCCAAAAATCCCAGAAAAAAGAAGAAATTATACCTCTTTCTATAAGATTTAATGAAAATTGATAAATCTTTTAATATAATTGCTATGCTTAGTGTGTGACTCGTTAGTTTTTTCTTTAGGGTCAAAAAAGGAAACTCAAAAAAAAAAAACAAAAAAATTGAGCGAACCCTACTAAAAATAGAAAAAAACTTAGTAATTTTAGAAAATTAACTAATAACCAACCTATTGCTTCGTATTGTCGAGATCCTAACAAAGAAACAGTCACTATGTGAATAAATACATCTATCATAAATGAGTAGATCTATCATATAGTTGTAGCAACTGCATTTTTTTCTCTAAAAAAGAAACCGGATTCTAGGTTGTGAAACAAAACTAAAGGGATGTGGATAAAAGGAGGGATGATAGATAGAAGGAAGAAGAATAAGAAAGATATAAGATTCCAATGTGTATGGTCTATGAATTACATCATAAAAGGCAATGTGATAAAGCATCAATATAATAAAATAATAAAAATAAGAGAGAATTAAAAATCGTAATTTTGTGAAACAATAAATAAAAATTTTAAGCAATAATAAAGAGCAGCCCAGGTTAATAAAACTGAGAAAATTAACTCGGAAAGTTTGGAAGCTCCGTTGCAGGATTCAAACCTAACCATTAAAGGAGAAGCTGTGGGAACGACAAAACCTATGACTGCATAGGATTGATTTTATTGAAAAGAATCCTAATACTTCATTGGGTGGGATGGCGGAACAAACCAAAAAAATTGCTTTATTTGATAAGGTTATAAATTAACAAATAAGACAAGAAAGAGTAAATATTCGCCCGCGAAATCTTTATTGGATTAGAATACTTTACTATGATTCAATAAGGGTAAAAATAAGGATATTCCTTATAAAAAAGACAGATTACATTATCTACAAATATAGAATTTGTATATATTCTAGATCTTCTTTCTTGACTATATATTTTTCTATTTTAAGAAATGCAAAATAAAAAAAACCTATTCTATTATATATTGATGTGTATCTATCCGTAATATTTTTGAATATTATGGAATTAGAGAAATTTACACGCTTTCTCATTTCATTCGCGAGGAGCTGGATGAGAAGAAACTCTCATGTCCAGTTTTGCAGTAGAGATGGAACTAAAAAAGAACCATCGACTATAACCCCAAAAGAACTAGATTTCGTAAACAACATAGAGGAAGAATGAAGGGAAAATCCTGCCGAGGCAATCGTATTTGTTTTGGTAGATATGCTCTTCAAGTACTTGAACCCGCTTGGATTACAGCGAGACAGATAGAAGCAGGACGAAGAGCAATGACACGATATGCACGTCGTGGTGGAAAACTATGGGTACGTATATTTCCCGACAAACCGGTTACACTAAGACCCACAGAAACACGTATGGGCTCAGGAAAGGGATCCCCCGAATATTGGGTAGCCGTTGTTAAACCAGGTCGAATACTTTATGAAATGAGCGGAGTATCTGAAACTATAGCTAGAGCAGCTATCTCCATAGCTGCCAGTAAAATGCCCATACGAAGCCAATTTCTTAGATTAGAGATATAGACCCCCCCAAAAAAAAGGAGTATTGAAGAGAAAAAACCCCAGGTTTTTCTTCTGGAGAGACAATATATCTTTCATTCCTTTGCAGTGAAATAACAAATTGAAATCCAAATAATATGATTCAACCTCAGACCCTTTTAAATGTAGCGGATAACAGTGGAGCTCGAAAATTGATGTGTATTCGAGTCATAGGAGCTGCTGGTAATCAGCGATATGCTCGTATTGGTGATGTTATTGTTGCGGTAATCAAAGACGCAGTGCCCCAAATGCCGCTAGAAAGATCCGAAGTAATTCGAGCTGTAATTGTACGTACATGTAAAGAATTCAAATGTGAAGACGGTATAATAATACGCTATGATGACAATGCAGCAGTTATCATTGATCAAAAAGGAAATCCAAAAGGAACTCGAGTTTTTGGCGCGATTGCCGAAGAATTGAGAGAATTGAATTTTACTAAAATAGTTTCATTAGCTCCTGAAGTATTATAAATACTAGTAGATGAGATATAGATCAAAGAAAAAATTAGTAGATTATGTTTTACGTATATGCTTTAAAATCCAAAATAAAAAGAAAAAGGAAAACATGTTGATTATCTAAAAATTAGGAGGAACCTAGAATTAGAGTCTTATGGGCAAGGACACTATTGCTGATTTACTAACCTCTATAAGAAACGCAGACATGAGTAAAAAAGGAACTGTTCGAGTAGTATCTACAAATATTACCGAAAACATTGTTAAAATACTTCTACGAGAGGGTTTTATTGAAAGTGTTCGGAAACATCAAGAAAGTAACAGATATTTCTTGGTTTCAACTTTGCGACATCAAAAGAGAAGGACTAGAAAGGGAATATATAGAACTAGAACCTTTTTAAAGCGTATCAGCCGACCTGGCTTACGAATTTATGCTAACTATCAAGGAATTCCTAAGGTTTTGGGCGGAATGGGAATTGCTATTCTTTCTACTTCTCAAGGTATAATGACAGATCGAGAAGCTCGACTAAACAGAATTGGGGGAGAAGTCTTATGTTATATATGGTAATGGCCCCGCCTATAGTACCCGAATTCTATCTCGAACTTCCTATTTTGAAAATGCAAATAGAAAAATAGGAGAAAAAAATATGACAGAAAAAAAAAATAGGAGAGAAAAAAAAAACCCGAGAGAAGCAAAAGTTACTTTCGAAGGTTTAGTTACGGAAGCCCTACCCAACGGAATGTTCCGAGTTCGCTTAGAGAATGATACCATCATCCTGGGCTATATTTCAGGAAAAATCCGATCCAGTTCTATACGAATACTGATGGGGGATAGGGTCAAAATTGAAGTAAGTCGTTATGATTCAAGCAAGGGGCGTATAATTTATAGACTTCCCCATAAGGATTCGAAGCGTACCGAAGACTCGAAGGATACTGAAGATTTGAAGGATATCAAAGATTCAAAGGATTAGGTTTTTCTAGGATAATAAATTCCAAATTTCAAAATTTAAGTGAAGAGGCTTATTTTTTCCCAAAGAGTAGATTCATAGTTTAAGAAAGGAATACCTAAATATGAAAATAAGAGCTTCCGTTCGTAAAATTTGTACAAAATGTCGACTGATTCGTAGGCGTGGGCGAATTAGAGTCATTTGTTCCAATCCGAAGCATAAACAAAGACAGGGGTAATCTTTCGAAAAGGGAGCTTTCCTTTCTAAAAAGTAAAAAAAAGTACCCACAGAAATGTCTAAATTCCGAATCCCTAAATTAAAGTAAAGGATATATTTAACCCTGAAACGGATATCTTTGTATCTTTTTTTCTTTTTGTTATTTCTAACTCATATTTATGAGATAATAAAATATGACAAAAGCTATACCAAAAATAGGTTCACGTAAGAAAGTGCGTATTGGTTTGCGTAGGAATGCCCGTTTTAGTTTACGGAAGAGTGCACGTAGAATAACAAAAGGGGTTATTCATGTTCAAGCCAGTTTCAACAATACCATTATAACTGTTACAGACCCACAAGGACGGGTGGTTTTTTGGTCCTCCGCAGGTACTTGTGGATTCAAAAGCTCAAGAAAAGCATCACCCTATGCCGGTCAAAGAACAGCAGTAGATGCTATTCGTACAGTGGGTTTGCAACGAGCAGAAGTTATGGTAAAAGGGGCTGGTAGCGGAAGAGATGCCGCATTACGAGCCATTGCTAAAAGTGGTGTACGGTTAAGTTGTATACGCGATGTAACACCTATGCCGCATAATGGATGTCGACCTCCTAAAAAAAGACGTCTGTAAAAGAATTAAACCGCTTTCAAGAGAAATAAACGATTCAATGATCAAATAAATACTAATCTATTATGGTTCGAGAGGAGGTAACAGGATCCACCCAAACACTACAGTGGAAGTGTGTTGAATCAAGAGTAGATAGTAAGCGTCTTTATTATGGTCGTTTCATTCTGTCTCCACTTAGAAAAGGTCAAGCGGATACTGTCGGTATTGCCTTGCGAAGAGCTTTACTTGGAGAAATAGAAGGAACATGTATC